CATTTTTTCGATTCTATTATTTTTTCCTCTTTTATTCTGAATAACTATCTGAATCTTGAATTGTCTTATGACTCATCACTCAACTCAGATGAATTTTTTGAAAGAACTATGCTTTGAACAAATGATCCCCGCTCCCATCACCAGTTGCTCCTCCTATCTACACCCGCTCCACCAACTAATCTTATTTTTGGATCTTGTTTGTGATATTGAGAAAAGATCAATCAATAAATATCTCTATGGATTCTTCCAACTTATTAATATTTTATAGTATATTAAACGACTACAGTACCCTATATAATTTATATGATATGACTTTTTAAAAAATTTTAATTCATTTTTTTTATTGTCTTCTTTCTCTTTTATATTTCCTTCAGATGAATCGAAAACTACAAAGTATAATATATTTTTGAATGGTTCGAGCCAAAAAATGGACTATTTGCTTATTTACTTTACCTTGTTGTTGTCAGAAAAAGAGGGGAAATTCCTTATTTTCCCCCTGTCTCTAAATGAAATATGATATGCAATATAAAATAGTAAATTAAATACTATATACTATATAGTGGATAGTGGACTGGAAATTCAAATATCTTTCTATTTCTAGTATCCGTTCTCGTTATCCATCCCATTGTCGAAACAAAAATAGAGGATGCATCAATATGTAAATATTTGGTACATAAAGCCACGACCCGATCTATCTATATTTATAACTATAGATAGATAAAAAAAATCTATATATAAATATAAGCAACCGATCCTTTTTTTTTTTTGAATCAAAGAAAGATATTCAAAAATAGACGTCTCTTATTTTGTGACTCAGAATAAACGTTTCGCGTGGAGGAGTGGAGGAACGGAATAATAATTTATTCTTATGGAGGATCCAAAAAACATTGAATCGGAAATATCGACAAATTCTAAATTCTTGCGACGTAGTCTAAAGGAAATGAAAAAAAAAATTCGAGGCTACAATTCTATCTCTATCAAATTTGAATATCAGAATAGCTGATATAGTCATGATTCAATAGGTCAGGTCCACTTACCTTTTTTATTTCTTATATTTATGATGGATTTGATTGGAATAACGGAAAAGTCGGAATATTTGGCGATTCATAATTGGGGTTGAGTAGGTAGAATATCTATGTCCTCGAACCAAAAATATGGAATAATGAAACCTGAGTTGAGTAAGAATATAGCCTGTAGTGACATAGTTGTCTTCCCAATAAGCGGGGTGATTTATCATTATAATGAACACTTTATAATCACTATACTATCTCATTATATTTATAATTAGTTAATTAACTCATTATAATAAAAAAAATATCCCTATTATCCACTAAAAAATGAAGATTGAAACTAGAGTTTTGTGGAAAAAGCCCCTTATCGGATTTGAACCGATGACTTACGCCTTACCATGGCGTTACTCTACCGCTGAGTTAAAAGGGCCCATTTTATTCCATTCCTGAATGAGACAATGTGAAGACATATACATATATTATATACCTACATATTACATTACATAGGTGCATACAGTAGGCTCATAGTGTCTCATTCGGGAATATCTTTTTTTTTTTTAGTCAGTCTAGGCTAAAACCTAATTACTTTTTTTTTTTCTTTTATTGACCCCTATCACAACGAGATTCGTTTGATTAATACACAAATTGAAATAGATCCAAGATATTTGATATGTGATCAAATCATGTAATGTATGGAATGAAAAGATTCAACTCGTACCTGAAATCCAAGCTCTGCTCTTAGAAAAAAAGAAACTTTCTATCGTTTCTTAATTTCCTAGCTGTAAGATAGGAATATCACATCTTAACAATGCGTGAATCGATGCGTGAAGGTTGAAGAATGGCTTTTCTGTCGGACAAATCACTAGCGATCCTATACTTCATTAATTATTAATTATAACACATTATAATTATTTCCTATATAATTATTTCCTATATAATGGAATGTTTATCCATTCTAATGATATAGAATCTATATATAGAAATAGAATATAGAATTTTTTTCATTCATGAACCATGAATGAAAAAATATTCTATCGGAATCGCGAAAGGAAAGGTGGAAAACTTATTCGTATTTAGTCACACCATTACATTATATTGACAATTACAAAAAACTATTCATACTATGAGTATATATAGTATGATGTCGGTTGGGCATCGCAGATATGCCCCCATCGTCTAGTGGTTCAGGACATCTCTCTTTCAAGGAGGCAGCGGGGATTCGACTTCCCCTGGGGGTAGGGTACTACGAAAGGAGGTTGATCATGTATTATCAATAAGTCTAGACTTGATTCTTCCTGGGTCGATGCCCGAGTGGTTAATGGGGACGGACTGTAAATTCGTTGGCAATATGTCTACGCTGGTTCAAATCCAGCTCGGCCCAAGAATTCACCGATCCATCATGAGATTACATAATATAAGAAATTTGTCCGCCGGAAACATCTGGTTCATTTTATATCCTATTTGTTTTTTTTTCCGATATATTCTTCATTTTATGAATTATCTGGATTCATATCATAATCCGAAAATATAGGACAAGAATTAACAAGTCAAAATATTTTTTGGAAAGATTTCGTATCAATCGATTTAACACGATTTGACAATAGGATTTCTAGTAATCCGTGTCGTTCTCACTAAAGTCCATATCTATGTGGATATTAATATACCAATCACTCCTTTCTCTGTTACAATACGACAATTCTAAATTAAACTAGTCTTAATCAAATCATTAATAATATGTATGCTGTATACCTTATTTCTCTGGGATTGTAGTTCAATCGGTCAGAGCACCGCCCTGTCAAGGCGGAAGCTGCGGGTTCGAGCCCCGTCAGTCCCGACCTAGTATCCGATGACTCCATCAATTCATTTTTTTATTTTCTGTCAAGGGGCATAGAGTGGGATCTAATTCCCATAGGGTCCGTTTTTTTTCCGTTTCAAATTATTTATTGAGAAAATACAATGCGACAATTTCAATTACTTCAATTAGTACCGAGGGGGATAGGCATATTGAATTGGTACAATTGTGGGTAGCACCCTATTTAGTTAGGATTAAAAGAAATCTTTGTCTGGTTTTTTCGATTGCTCCTGACCCGTGGAAGGGAATCGAATACTTATATATATACTTTCACTAGAGCATATACACAAATTTTGATTCGTTTATTGTACGATAAAAAATGCACTTTTCACATAGTTACCTCGATAAAATACTTTTTTTCATATTAAAGCCTCGTTCTAGCTCCAATTTTTGATAACTTAAATTACTAATAGGAAACAATCTATTTATATCATTCAAACTACATACTTCATTTTTGATATATGTGTCCCAGGGCCGGTTCAAGGAAAGAAAGGCATATTAAAATCAAGTAATTAAGAAAAGGAAGAGCAAACAAAGAAAAGATAGACCCTCTCTTAGTGAGGGAATGAGTAATCTTTTTTTATTTCCGGGGAAGGTCCTATCGAAGAAAGAACAAACTAAAAAAAAAGAGTTCATTTTTTATTTTTTTATTTATCAAAATATTCGATCTTTTCTTCTTATTTTTTCCATTTTACTTCTACTATTTGGGTTGGGTTTTTGACCAATGGAAGCGGAAAATGGGCCAGATCATCCTTTATTATATTATATATATGATTCTATAAATAAGACGGTAGGTTATAGAAAATAACGAATGGATAAAATAAAGAATAAAAATTCAATGAGATTCTAAATTGGATCAGGAATTCCATTTTAGGTTTTTATTCCGTATGGATAAAAGATCTTCCTATGTTATACTATTCCATTCTCGATGATGAATAGATTTGATAGCTCAGATATTGTTATTCAATGATATTGATCCGATTCAATATCATCGGGATGTATTTCTCCCATTGAATTTACAGGATAAAGATTTAGAATCTCTATGGGATCAGATCCCGAGTTATTAATTATGAAGTAAAAAAACGATGAAATTATGGAAGTAAATATTCTCGCATTTATTGCTACTGCACTGTTCATTCTAGTTCCTACTGCTTTTTTACTTATCATTTACGTAAAAACGGTCAGTCAAAACGATTAATTTGAATCAAGCTTGACTTCTTAGTTCTTATCAATAATGGAAGAAATGAAAGGGATTCAAATTCCACGTCTTAAATAAAATGAGCGAATAAAAATCAGACGTATATGAGATTTGATAGTATGGTAGAAAGGAATATAGGAACCTTTCTACCATACTATCTATTAGTGTATAATTCTACTATACATTATTATATAAAATAATAAAGTTGGACTGTATAAAGAAAGATGGCTTAATGTAAATCACTCCGTAATCTGTATATTGATATATGTACATATAACTCCCATATGTGTAATATACATAGTACCCCAATTCGAGTTCTTTACTTTGGTACATCCATTTGGTTTAGACCGATTTCGATCAATATGATATAATTGAATGCCCACCTTTACTCTTATCTTATAAAATACGTATCTACATAATAACAGATCGACTTCCTCTTTGAACAGTAAAGCGAGAAACAAATAAAAAGGGGTCGGTTGCTCCTCATTGTAATATTTATATATAATTCTGTTAAGAGCTAGTTCATCTAAATACTCTATTTCAATTTGGTTGGAAAAAATTGCATATCATGCGTATTCCGTTTAGTTTCAAAATACGAAGATGGGAATCATTTAATTTAACTATTTGTTTGATTGAAAGGTTATTCGTCATCTATTACATTACTTTACTGGATGCCAGTCGAATTTTAAAATGAAGATATTTGAAAGAAAAACGCTTTGCAGAAGGATTATGAAACTATTAATACAGTTTGATTACTCAACTCAATTCAATTAGTAATTACCCTAGCCCTAGAGTCCACTTCTTCCCCATACTACAAGTGAAAGGGAAAATGTAAAGACTACCATTAAAGCAGCCCAAGCAAGACTTACTATATCCATGTGAATTATGCCCCCGAATATGAAGAAACTCTTTCATTATTGATTACTAATAATATGGAATCAATGGCACAGAGTCAAAAAAAGATTCTGAACGAAGCCAGTTATTCATCCAATATTGATTGAATATCTAAGCACGCATAAATTCTCGCAAGTATGTATACAAAGCATCTTACATCTTTTCAACAACTAACAATTCCCCACTCAACTATATAATTCAAGAATCGGTGATTAGACAGTACATTAGTACTGGAAGTCTTGATAGACTAGTCCTTTCTAAAATCATCCGAGGCGCAAGGATTGACAATTTTTTAATCTCCAGCTTCTTAAAATCAAGCAAGTATCGGGCGTTCTCGAGCCCTTTTCCTCTTTCTTCTTATGCTATGCAAGGATTCGGCGACTTATATTATATCAGCAAGCAAAGGGTTTTCGGGTTTTTATTGATCAGGCGACACCCGGATTTGAACTGGGGAAAAAGGATTTGCAGTCCCCCGCCTTACCACTCGGCCATGCCGCCAAAACGCGAAAAATAGATGGAAATATTCCTTAACTAAAAACCCTCCCTTTTTTGATTGGAGCCGAGCCCTTCTCTTTATAGTATCTCAAACAATTATCAAAACACACAACGCCTAAAAATTGAATTTCTATCCTTTTTTTTTTTTATTGAAAGAAAAATTGGAGTCACACAATAAAAAATTAAGAAAAAATAAAATTGGACCCGTTAACTGTTGACTGTTAATTCATGAAAAGTTCTTTCTTAGATTTCAAATTGTGTTTCCTTAATGGCCTAAGAAAACGCAATTGATACACAACTAATCAGTATCCAGAATTTTCAAGAATAAATCCTTTTCAATTTCAAGTATAACAACAATTATGTATATATGTAAACCCCAGAACAAAAATTGTTACACAGATATACCTAATCTGGGATCTTATTTATATATGAGATGCCCACAAGGAATTAAGGTAATTAGCGTGCTTCAATTATTCATTGAATATATTTATTTAATATCAAATAGAAATTATGATATAGCATAGCACGGACCCGACTTACCCCAAGTGGAACTGGGATAAGTGATATGCGAATACTTTTTGAACACTGAAAAGTTAAGTGCTAAAAAAGGGTAAACTGTATAAGGCTCCTTTCTGTCTTTATCTCATTCATAGAGAAAAAACAGATAAAATCCCGAATCCATTTACTTTTCTAGTACCCAATCCGCGGATCCTAATATCATAGTAATAGGTATAAATTGGATCACTTTTTTGATATTCTATTTGATATTCTATACAAGACTCCATAAGTCTAAACGTCATAAATTGGTTTCTAGGAATGTTTTATGAATTTATTTCCATTTGTATTTGTTGCAAATTCTCATTTTTTTGAGTAGAAAATTCTCTTTATTTCTCCGCTCATACGTATTTCATAGATTACATCTATGATATGGAGTTAGATCAAATTTCATGTGATTCAGTAAACAAAATAGAATTCCATCATTGTTAGATCAATCCACATCATTTCATTACTAGATCAATCTATATGGTTCGATGAAGAATGAAATGAGCATTGGAAAATGAATGGGATTTTTTCGATAAATGGGAAACTCAAAATGCTCCGGGATGGAAATGAGGGAATGTCTACAATACCTGGGTTTAGTCAGATACAATTTGAGGGATTTTGTAGATTCATTGATCAGGGATTGACGGAAGAACTTGATAAGTTTCCAAAAATTGAAGATACAGATCAAGAAATTGAATTTCAATTATTTGTGGAAACTTATCAATTAGTAGAACCCTTGATAAAAGAAAGAGATGCCGTGTATGAATCACTCACATACTCTTCTGAATTATATGTGCCCGCGGGATTAATTTGGAAAAACGGTAGGGATACGCAAGAACAAACCATATTTATTGGAAAAATTCCTCTAATGAATTCCCTGGGAACCTCTATAGTTAATGGAATATACAGAATTGTGATCAATCAAATATTGCAAAGACCGGGTATTTATTACCGTTCAGAGTTGGATCATAACGGAATTTCGGTCTATACCGGTACCATAATATCAGATTGGGGTGGAAGACCAGAATTAGAGATTGATAGAAAAGCAAGGATATGGGCGCGTGTGAGTAGGAAACAAAAAATATCTATTCTAGTTCCATCATCAGCTATGGGTTCGAATCTAAGAGAAATTCTAGATAATGTTTGCTACCCTGAAATTTTCTTGTCTTTCCCGAATGATAAGGATAAAAAAAAAATTGGATCAAAGGAAAATGCAATTTTGGAGTTTTATCAACAATTTGCTTGTGTAGGCGGGGATCCGGTATTTTCGGAGTCCTTGTGTAAGGAATTACAAAAAAAATTTTTTCAACAAAGATGTGAATTAGGAAGGATTGGTCGACGAAATATGAACCGTAGACTTAATCTTGATATACCTCAGAACATTACATTTTTGTTACCACGAGATATATTGGCGGCTGCGGATCATTTGATCCGAATGAAATTTGGAATGGGTACACTTGACGATATGAATCATTTGAAAAATAAACGTATTCGTTCCGTAGCGGATC